ATAAGTATTTCCAAAAAAATTGTTTGTTTTATTCATGTATTGAATTTCACCAAAAGAAAAAGATTCATTGAAATTCAATACATGGTTTTTATTATAAAAAGGTCTTATGTCTTTTCGAAATGTAATGACTAAAAGTGCTACTGATAATAATGATCCGCATAAAAGAGCTGCATAACCCAATACCATCATACTTACGTGCATTATTAACCACTCAGATTGGAGAGCAGGTACTAATATTTCGGATTGATGTATTTCAGTTAAAAGACCTGAAGTAGCAAAGCCTTGTGTAAAAAGAACGCTTGGTGCCGTTATTGTACTTAAATCATTTTTCTTTTTTTTTAAATACGGAACAATATGAATAATGGAGAAACTCCATGAAAGAAAGATTAATGATTCATATAAATTACTTAATGGAAAATGTCCCGAAAAAATCCAACGAGTTACTAATAATCCTGTTATACATAAAAAAGCCGCGATCATGCCCCTTTTTGACGAATCAGATAGTTTTACGATTTCATCGACTAATAAGGTTATTAAATGAATTGTAATTACAATTAAAACAATCGAAAAGGAAATATGAGTTAATATATGCTCTAAAGTTAAAAATATCATAAAAATTTTTTAAAAAGTAAAGGGGGTCCCTTTATTACGAAGGGAAAATCAGTAATTGAATTTATTATAGAATTTTTTTTATTTTTTTTAGAAGAGGGCATGCCGCCACTCGGACTCGAACCGAGATGCTCTAGCACTGCTTCCTAAGAGCAGCGTGTCTACCAATTTCACCATAGCGGCTTGCTCAAACTTATAATAGCGCATTCCTATTCAATAGTCGAGACTAAAAAAGTTAATTCCATAGAATATTTTTGAAGAAAGAATAAAATTGATGAATAAAAATTAATAGTAATTTGAAGATTCATTTTTTTCACTTCGGCCTTTTTATCCTCTTCGGCAATTTGACCTATTATAACTAACTAGTTCTACCCCCGGATAGGGGGATAGAACTTAAAAAAAGTCGTTTATTATTATTATTTTTTTTTTACGAATTTAATAATAAAAAATTAGCATTCTGTAAATCATAAGACCCAAATGCAAAAAAAAATTCATATTGATTAGTTCAAAAGAATAGTCGATGGAGTCTATATATAAAATTTGACAACTTTTTGAGTCACGTAAATTTAGATTCTCACAATTTTTTATTACTTATTTGTTTGTCGAACAAAAAAACTTTTTGACTGCCCGGTGGAAAGAGATTTACCCAAGGAAAAGGCTTTTAAAGCCGCCAAATAGCCTTTTTTTTTCCAACTATTTTTACGAATGCGCTTTTTTGATATAGAAGTACGTTTTTTTGGAACTGCCATTTGAAAATTAAGAGATTACTCCTTATTCTATTGGATGTGAAAGACATCTATTCTTCAAAAGAAGTGGTTTTTTGCTATGTCATTATTGATTTTTTCTTTATAGCATTCTCTTAAAAAAAATCATAAAAAATAGTATTCGAAATAGAATAAAACATTCTTCAAACTCAAATCAAAAATATATATGATATGTCATCATGTGATTTGTTAATTGATCAAGATCCAGAAAAAAAAATACACTGAATTGCAATTTACAAATTCTAATGAAATTAGTAATTATACATAACATAGCTTTATAAACAATATTTTTAGTAAATTTTTCTTTACTTTAGTTTATAAAATTGAAAATAAAGCGGCGTGTAGTAGATTCCTTCCTATAAACGTGTTTTATTGAGATAGAAACCAATTAATCAATTTACGAATGAACTAGTTAATTATTTTGAAAAAATTATAAATAAAAAAGAAAAAAGGGAGTTATTATTTCATTAAGCTAACTTAGTTCATACTATGATTTATATCAAAATTCAATATTTTGTTTTTAGTGTTTTATTTCTGCTTGTGCTGTATTGATCTAAATTATTGTAAGAGTAATAATAATTGAAATTTTCATTTTCGACATCTTCCTAAAAAGTTTAGTAAATAACTAATATTTTATACTAGTAAATTAGTGATATTATTTTACCAATTGTGACTTCTTAATTTGAATCTTTGGCGTATTTAAGAAAGACACATAATAAGTAAGAATAAAATTTTTTTTTTTAGTTAGTTTAAATTAATGCATATCTTTATTTTTTTATTAACCCTTTCCAATTTTAAAAAGATAAAAAAAAGGCCCGGTAATTGGAAAACAATTCAGAATAAAAACGTTTTTTTCTTTTTATGGAACATACATATGAATATGCCTGGATAATACCTTTTGTTCCACTTCCAGTTCCTGTATTAATAGGAGTGGGACTTCTTCTTTTTCCAAATGCAACAAAAAAGCTTCGTCGTATGTGGGCTTTTAAGAGTGTTTTATTGTTAAGTATAGTCATGATTTTGTCGATAAATCTGTCTATTCAGCAAATAAATAGTAGTTCCATATACCAATATGTATGGTCTTGGATCATCACTAATGATTTTTCTTTAGAACTTGGTTATTTGATCGATCCACTTACTTCTATTATGTTAATATTAATCACTACGGTTGGAATTATGGTTCTTATTTATAGTGATAATTATATGTCTCATGACCAAGGATATTTGAGATTTTTTGCTTATATGAGTTTTTTTAGTACTTCCATGTTAGGATTAGTTACTAGTTCGAATTTGATACAAATTTATATTTTTTGGGAATTAGTTGGAATGTGTTCATATCTGTTAATAGGTTTTTGGTTTACACGGCCTGTTGCGGCAAATGCTTGTCAAAAGGCGTTTGTAACTAATCGAGTAGGAGATTTTGGTTTATTATTAGGAATTTTAGGTTTTTATTGGATAACAGGTAGTTTCGAATTTCGAGATATGTTCGAAATAGTTAATAACCTCATTTATAATAATGAGGTCAATGCTTTATTTTTTATTTTTTTTTCTATTCTATTATTTGCCGGTGCAGTTGCTAAATCCGCGCAATTCCCTCTTCATGTATGGTTACCTGATGCCATGGAAGGGCCCACTCCTATTTCCGCTCTTATCCATGCTGCTACTATGGTAGCCGCCGGCATCTTTCTTGTCGCTCGGCTTCTCCCTCTTTTCACAGTTATACCTTATATAATGAATTTAATATCTTTCATAGGCATAATAACAGTATTATTAGGAGCTACTTTAGCTATAGCTCAAAAAGACATTAAGAGAGGTTTAGCTTATTCTACCATGTCTCAATTGGGGTATATGATGTTAGCTCTAGGTATGGGGTCTTATCGAATTGCTTTGTTTCATTTAATTACTCATGCTTATTCAAAAGCATTATTGTTTTTAGGATCTGGATCAGTTATTCATGCAATGGAAACTGTTGTTGGATACTCTCCCGAAAAAAGTCAAAATATGGTTCTTATGGGGGGTTTAACAAAACATCTGCCAATTACAAAAACTGCTTTTTTGTTAGGTACACTGTCTCTTTGTGGTATTCCGCCCCTTGCTTGTTTTTGGTCCAAGGATGAGATTCTTAATGATACTTGGTTGTATTCACCTACTTTCGCATTAATAGCTTGGTCCACGGCAGGATTAACTGCATTTTATATGTTTAGGATCTATTTACTTACTTTTGAGGGACATTTAAATGTTTATTATAAAAATTACAATGGTAAAACAAGTACTCAGTCAATTTCTCTATGGGGTAAAGGAAATTCAAAAAATATTAACAAAAATATTTGGTTATTAATGAAAAATAATGAAAGTACTTTGTTAAAAACAAAGACGACATATCAAATTGATGAGAATATACGAGAGATTACACGACCTTTTATTACTATTTCTAATTTTGGCAATAAAGTAAATTACTCATATCCTTATGAATCCGATAATACTATGTTATTTCCTCTACTTGTATTGTTCTTATTTACTTTGTGTGTTGGATCTATAGGAATTCCTTTCAATCAAGAAGGAATGGATTTAGATATATTATCCAAATGGTTAACTCCTTCGATAAATCTTTTACATCAAAATTTGAAAAATTCTATGGATTGGTATGAATTTGGAAAAGATGCAATTTTTTCAGTCAGTATAGCCTATTTCGGAATATTTATAGCGCTATTTTTATATAAACCTGTTTATTCATCTTTTAAAAATTTAGATTTAATTAATTCATTTGGTAAAATAAGATCTAAAAGAAACTTTTTGGATAAAACGATAAATATCATATATAATTGGTCAGATAATCGTGGTTATATTGATGCTTTTTATGCAACATTCTTAACTAGAGGTATAAGAGTATTGGCAGAATTCACTGATTTTATTGATAGACGGATAATTGATGGAATTACGAATGGAGTTGGTATTATAAGTTTCTTTCTAGGAGAAGGCATCAAATATGTAGGGGGTGGGCGCATCTCATCTTATCTTTTTTTATATTTATCTTATGTATTAATCTTTTTTTGCATTTATCTTATTTATCTTATGTATTAATCTTTTTTTGCATTTATCTTATCTTATCTTATAGCGTTTTCAAATCTCTTATTTTTTATATATCGATTTTGTCCGTATCCTCCTTTTCTTCCGAAAAAAGGGAAGGAGAAGTATCTTCTTCGGTGGATCCCTCTTGTTCCTGTTTAGTCCTCTTCGTTTCGTAAGTTGTTTCTATTTCTACATCTCTTTCTTCCGTTTTTGAGGTTTCTTTCAGTTTCTTAGTAAGAATGGGTGACGGTATTCTGCCTAAATAGTAGACACAGGTAATAAATAAGAGAATACTAAAGATCCTAGCCATAGAATTTCTCAATTCTGACACAAGGTACTTATTAGATCGAATAAGTACATTTGATCTAATAGAACGATTTTGCCGTATCCAGATTAATACCAATCCAAGCCATTTCATGAATAAAATGTGACCAATTAACCAACCAACAAAACTACTTGTTACAAATAACATCTTGTTGTTGCATCGAAACATATAAATGTTGACTAATCTGGCTAACATTGAACTTGGTAAAATGAAATGGTTGAATAATTGAAAAA